TGATATGTCTGTTCCATAAAAAAGTCTTTTTTTAATTCTTAATTAATATTAATTGTTTCCGATTCACCGAACCTTACCTCTTTTGAAAGGAGTTAATAAAAAAATGAAGATATGCACTAACTTAAACTACCTTAAATAGAATTTAAATTTTTTTTTACTTATTCTTTTTCTTTCTGAGTTTCTGCTAAATATTTCGAATATTCAAATCAAGAAGTTACAATTGGTCAAATCATATGAAAGAAAGAGATTAATGACTAGTCTCCTTGAAATTTGAAAACTCGAGTCAAATTAGACATATTTTGCATCCATCTTATCTAGTCTTTTAGATTTTTAGAAAAAAAATATTATCTAGAAAAGAAATACATAATGAATTAGAAAAGTGTAGACTTTTTTTTTGAATAATAGATGTCTTTCACATCCAGCTATACCAATGAGTAATCTCTTAATTTTAATTAAAATGGCAGTTCCAAAAAAACGTACTTCTGCATCAAAAAAGCGTATTCGTAAAAATTTTTGGAAAAGGAAGGGGTATTGGGCAGCGTTAAAAGCATTTTCCTTAGGGAAATCTCTTTCTACCGGGAATTCAAAAAGTTTTTTTGTACGACAAACAAATAAAATAAGTAATAAAATATAACACGTTGGAATAATCTGAATCGGCCTGACTCAAAAATTGACTCATTGCATTTCAAAATAAAATTCCTGAATTCCATTCCCTCTTGAGCTAATCAATAGGAAATGGAATTCGTTCCGCTCTTAGAATATGTAGAAGAAGAATTCTTCTGTTTACCTTACCGAATTAAAAAAAAAGTTTCTTTTTGTTGACAAAAAAACACAAGATATTAAAATTTCTTTTTAGTATATTTTATCATTTCCAAGCCGAGGAATCTTATTTCCCCATCAACCTATTTGTTACAATACTATAAGGTTTTCTTTTTTCTATAGATCCACTTTTTCCGTATATCTGTATAGAAGGGCGTATAGAAAATCTTTCGTTACTAAAATCATTGAACCTAATTGATTAAAATTCTAAACTTTTTTGTGCAACTTTATTACTTTTGAATTTTCTCTGAAGTCTTCTAGACTATAAACCCCCATATATCTCTCGCCATCAATCCAGGCAAAAACCCTTAGTAAATATATTCTGGATAAATATGTGTCAATTTTGAATGATCCAAAATAGGTTCTTTTTTTATGTTCATTGATAAAATAGATTTTTTTGTTTCACTTTTTGAACTCAAATAAATCAGTTCATTAAAAGAAAAATGTTTTTTTTGGGGGGTTCTATCCCTTAATTCCTAGTGGGACGATCGAGTTTTACAAGAGTTCCAATAAAATACACAATAAAACTAAGACCCTAAGCTAAAATAATGAACCTTCAAATACCTATTTGAACGGATTTTTATTCATCAATTTGAATCTTTCCTAAAAAATATTCCACCCAATTGAATTCTTAAATCTAGACGATTGCTTATTCATAGGCTATTATGAGTTCAAGACAAGCCGCTATGGTGAAATTGGTAGACACGCTGCTCTTAGGAAGCAGTGCGAGAGCATCTCGGTTCGAGTCCGAGTAGCGGCATATCATCTCCTAAAAAAAGTAAATAGATCCTATAATGAATTCAATTGCCGATTTCTATTTTATAATTAAGGGACTCTTTTTTATGATATTTTCAACCTTAGAGCATATATTAACTCATATTTGTTTTTCGATCGTTTCAATTATAATTACAATTCATTTGATAACCTTTTTAGTCGATGAAATCGTAAAAGTATATGATTCATCCGAAAAGGGCATGATAATGACTTTTTTCTGTATAACAGGATTATTAATTACTCGTTGGATTTATTCGAGACATTTTCCACTAAGTGATTTATATGAATCGTTAATCTTTCTTTCATGGAGCTTTTCCCTTATTTATATAGTTCCGTATTTCAAAAAAAATCCAAATCTTCTAAGCACAATAATTGGACCAAGTGCTATTTTTACCCAGGGCTTTGCTACTTCAGGTCTTTTAACTAAAATACACGAATCCACAATATTAGTACCCGCTCTTCAATCTGAGTGGCTAATAATGCACGTAAGTATGATGATACTCGGCTATGCGGCCCTTTTATGTGGATCATTATTATCAGTATCACTTCTAGTCATTACAATTAGAAAAAAGAGAAAGGTTTTTGCTACGAGTAATCATTTAGTAAATTTAAATGAGTCATTTTTCTTTGGTAAAATCGAATACATGAATGAACGAAGTAATATTGTCCAAAATACTTATTTTTTTTCTCCAAAAAATTATTACAGGTCGCAATTGATTCAACAATTGGATTATTGGAGTTATCGGGTTATTAGTTTAGGATTTCTCTTTTTAACCATAGGAATTCTTTCTGGAGCAGTATGGGCTAACGAAGCATGGGGATCCTATTGGAGTTGGGACCCAAAAGAAACTTGGGCTTTTATTACTTGGATCGTATTCGCAATTTATTTACATACTCGAAGAAATAGAAAATGGAAGGGTACAAATTCCGCAATTGTGTCGTCTATTGGATTTCTTATAATTTGGATATGCTATTTTGGGGTCAATCTATTAGGAATAGGACTACATAGTTATGGTTCATTTACATTAACATCTAATTGAATTCAAAAAGGGGTTCTTACCAATAGAAATAGAAAAGTGTACAGCGCATATCAGATAAAAAAACTTTGTGTGAACTAGCGAGAACCCGGCGAATCACTACAAAATTAACCGGGTTCTCGCTAGTTCAAATTCATTTTTTTACTTAACGTAAGAGAAGAAGAAAAGGCCTTCTTTTTGTCATTGTACAACGAACATTTTTTGAAATTTTGATTTTTTTTATGAAAAAAACTATCTATAAAAAGAATTAGATAGAATAACTTCAACCTTTTCAACTGATAGTGAAAGAACAAAATCAGGATACATACCAATACCTAGTACGGGTAAAAAAATAGAGATCGAAACAAAACACTCTCGTGGTCCAGAATCAAAAAAATAAGAATTTGGGACATTAAATATCTTGTATCCATAGAACATCTGGCGTAACATAGATAATAAATAAATAGGAGTTAGTATCATTCCAATTGCCATTACAAAAGTAATTAGGAGTTTTGTCATTAAAAGATATTTTGGACTAGTAATTAGTCCAAAAAAGACTATTAATTCGGCAACAAAACCACTCATACCTGGTAATGCAAGGGAAGCCATCGCAAAGCTACTGAACATCGTGAATATTTTTGGCATTGGGAGAGCTATTCCACTCATTTCATCAAGATAAACAAGACGTATTCTATCATAAGTCGTTCCGGCCAAGAAAAAAAGTGCAGCACCAATAAATCCATGAGAGACTATTTGTAAAAGGGCTCCGTTGAGTCCAATATCGGTGATAGAACAAATTCCTATAAGTATGAAACCCATATGAGATACAGAGGAATAGGCTATTCTTTTTTTTAAATTCCGTTGACCGAGAGATGTTGAAGCTGCATAGATTATTTGCATTGCACTTACTATCATCAACCAAGGAGAAAATATAGAATGAGCATGGGGGAATAATTCCATATTGATTCGAACTAATCCATATGCTCCCATTTTTAATAAGATTCCGGCTAGAAGCATACAAGTACTATAATGCGCTTCTCCATGGGTATCTGGTAACCATGTATGTATGGGGATGATTGGCAATTTGACAGCAAAAGCAATAAAAAATCCAATATAGAGTATTATTTCCAAGGCCACAGGATAGGACTGATTGGCTAATATTTCAAAATTGAATGTTGGTTTAGTAGAACCATATAAACCGATACCCAGAACTCCCAGTAAAAAAAAAACAGAACCCCCCGCCGTGTACAAAATAAATTTTGTAGCTGAGTACAGACGTTTTTTTCCTCCCCACATGGATACAAGTAAATAAACGGGAATTAATTCTAACTCCCACATGAGGAAAAAAAGTAAAAGGTCCTGAGAAGAAAATAATCCTATTTGCCCACTGTACATTGCTAACATCAGGAAATGAAATAATCGAGAATCGCGAGTAACTGGCCAAGCCGCTAAAGTAGCTAAAGTAGTGATGAATCCCGTCAGTAAAATGGGTCCTATAGAGAGTCCATCTATTCCTAATCTCCAATGGAAATCAAAAAAATTGATCCATTTATAATCCTCCACTAGTTGGATTAATGGATCATCCGATTGAAAATGATAACAGAATGCATAAGTCGTTATAAGAAGTTCTAAGATGCATATACACATAGTATACCAACGTATTACTCTATTTCCTCTATGTGGAAAAAAGAAAATTAAGGAACCCGCAAATATTGGAAAAACTACAATTATTGTTAACCAAGGAAAATGATTCGTGGTAAAGACAAGATACACTTGGGCCAGAAAAATCCGTGCTCAAAATTAAATTCAAATATTTTGAGCACGGATTTTGTCGGTAAAAAAAATGGATTCAAGTAGAGTTTTATGGAACGTATCAATAAGCTAGACCCATACTACGAGTTGTTTCATGCCATAAATAAACTCGAACACTCAAGAAATCCGTTGGGCAGGCAGATTCACATCTCTTACAACCAACACAGTCCTCAGTCCTTGGAGCAGAAGCAATTTGTTTAGCTTTACATCCGTCCCAGGGTATCATTTCTAATACATCGGTGGGGCACGCTCGAACACATTGAGTACATCCTATACATGTATCATAAATCTTTACTGAATGTGACATTGGATCTATAATTTTTGAATATCATAAATTTTCGGTCTAGTAAACTAACTTATAAATGAATCCTATATTTAGATACCAGACGAATCAATGAGTGATCAGAATCAATCTACTTCCGAATTGGTTTATGAGCCAGGGCCAAAATACTTTGATTTCTTATGTTTTTGCAATCACGATCATCCCTTACGCGTATCAAATCTGTTAATTTGAATTCATTTATGAATATTCAAATTTCCATTTATATGATTAATACTATTTATTCAACAAATTGGATT